TAAGAATCTTTGGCGAACAGGAGAAAAATCATGATTCTTTCTATACAAGACGACACAAGAAAAGGATTTTCTTGTGTCGTCTTGTATCGAATAGAAGATTAGGAAGACTAAGAATACTTTCGAGAAATCTTTTTTCCTTTCATTTTTCCCGTCCTTGCCTTGTATTCTATTCCTTTGTATGCTGATTTTCTATTATTAGGAATGGTATACAAGTAATGAGTTTCAGACATCCCGCAAAATAAAAAAGAGTATAAAAAACAAAGAAAGGACTTATATAATTTTTTGAATCATACATCATTCTATCGATCAACAAGAATTTGGCACTTTTACCAACTTGAGTTTAAGGAATCTATAGATCTAAAAATTCATTTCGTACAACTGAACCTTTTCAAACTGTTTCTTTTTCAGAACCAAAAAGATTTGTGCCAAAATCACAGATGCCAAGAAGAACAGAAGGCCTTGGACTCGTAATGGATCTTGAAGCACTATTTCTGCGTCTCCCTGACCAAACCCTCCTACATTTGGATTACTTGTTAATGGTTGATCAAGCTTGATGGATTCACCTTCTGAAACAAGAAGTTCTGGGCCTGGAGGTATAATATCAACCACTTGACGTCCATCTGATGCATCAACTATGGTTATTTCATATCCCCCCTTTTCTTTACGTGCTATTCTGCTTACTATACCGGCTGATGTAGCATTATAAACTGTATTGTTACTCTTGCTACCATCAGGATAAATCTGACCCCTTCCTCTGTTCCCACCTACATATATGGGATATTTTAAGAAGTGAACGTCTTTTTTCGTAGCAGGGTCGGGGGAAAGAATAGGAAAGACGATTTCACTATATTTCTGACCGGGAACAGGACCTATTACAAGAATATTTCTTTTATTAGGACGATAACACTGAAAAGAAAGATTGCCCATCTTTTCTTTCATTTCGGGAGAAATACGATTGGGGGGGGCTAATTCGAATCCCTCGGGTAAAATAAGAACAGCTCCTACATTAAAAGCTCCCTTTTTACCATTAGCAAGAACTTGTTTCAGTTGTATATCATAAGGAATTCGAACAACTGCTTCAAATACAGTATCAGGAAGTACAGCTTGCGGAACTTCAATATCCACGGGCTTATTAGCTAAATGGCAATTGGCACATACAATTCGCCCAGTTGCTTCTCGTGGATTTTCATAACCCTGCTGCGCATAAATGGGATATGCATTTGAAATAGATGCTCGAGTTATTACATATATCATGATCGATACATAAATGGATCGAGTCATCTGTTCTTTTACCCAAGAAAAAGTCTTTCTATTTTGCATGGTCCAATCATTGATCCCGGAATTTCTACAATAAATTTGATAGGTAGCTAGTTGAATTCCCTATCCACAAGTTTGCTATTGTATTCAATGTACTAAAAGAATTGTACTGGTGGAATATAGTATGAATACCTTGAATTTAAAAGGTAGAAGTATAAAGAATAATTAAGATTGAAAATGATTTCTTTATACACGAAGAAAAATTCTGATTTGATTGATATCAAGAGATCTAATGAATTCTTCATTCATTCATTGAATGATAAATTACTACAAGCGAAGGAGATACACGATTTAAAAAATGGAAGATCCAATATTTCACAATTGTATCTAGAATTACTGGAAAAGTGGAAACAAGACCAGATATAATCTGATCATTCTGAGCTAATCCAAAATCGTTGTAGATCGAACCAATAATTAGTTCCCAACCATGGGTCGAGTGAAATCCGATCCATAAATCAGTAACTAAAAGAATCGAAAAAGCTTTGATTGTGTCACTTAAGTTATAGAGAAATTCCTGAATCCAAGAATTTAGAATGAAAAGTTCTTCATTACCCAGAACAAAATAACAACTTAGAATAGCGAAACAGATTAGATTTGTCGAGAAATGCAAAATGATATGGAAATGAGATTCATTGTGTCTTTGGACCAATTGTATCGTTTCCTTGTGCATTCCTATATGAAGCCTTTGCAGATGTGTCTCCGAGTACTCCTTTATCATCTCGTCCAACAGGAAGAGTTCTTCTAATTCCATAAATCTTTCTAAAACATTTTTCTCTTGAATATCATTCAAAAGTATTTCGGATTGCCTGGTATTCCACCAATTAAGAACCCAAGTTTCTAGACATTTCTGAAATGAGAGCGAAACCCACCAGGGAAAAAAGAGTATAGACACAAGATATGGGAGGGAAACCAATGCTTTATTTTTTTTCATTCTGTATCTGTGATGTGAATTTTTAATGAACCTGTTTCATTCGTCGATTCTATCTGAGATTTCTATGAAGCACGAGTTCTATAACAAGAACAAGGTATCGAACCTATGAATCTTTTCATATTTTTGTTTTCGTGTAAGAATTGAGTCTTTGGATCTAGAATAGAACATAAAAAAAGGGCCCTTTTTCGAATGAAAAAAAAAAAAGAAGTAAATATTCTTTCCATATTCCAGAGATATCAATTAGGCAAATTGGAACCGATTTCATCTTCATTTCTTCCTTTCGATGAAGACTCGAAAAACCCATTTGAACTAACAAATATTATTTTATTTGGATTTCAAGACGAACCCTACCGGATCCTTTAATTCTTTTATTTCGAATTCAAAAGATTTAACTGTCTAACCGCAGCGCAGGTATAGGGTATCAATTCAAAATCTGGGGCTTAAAAAGAGGAATTATGCTTTACAAAAACAAAATACATGTTTGGATATTTGATGAACCTATACTTATTAGACCCTTTTACTAGTATAAAAGAGTGAAGCTGGACGCCATGCGTATGCGTATACAAAATAGTTTTTGTGTACAAATAGTTTCTATTCTCCTTCAAATATTTGATTAGTTATATTAGATTTTATTAGAATTGTTCCATATACGTCCTCCTGCTTTTGAGATGTATAATGTATATGGACTGCTGCCTCAACGGAACGGGGAAATCTAATATAGCATCTTTTGCTGAAATGAACATTTTGAAGAAGCTTCAGTTGTCTTAAAAAGATAATTAGTAAGTTCCTTCGCTCATGCTGAGATTTTCAGTTCATTTCAAAAGACTTCAATGGGTACGCGCAAGAAATAGGCCAATTCGGCGGCTTTTTGTTCAATTTCTCGTGGAGTCAAATTTTCATCAGTACGAGTCAAGGGAATGGCTCCTTGGCCCCTGATTTCCATATAAAGGACACGACGAGGAAAAAGGCCCTCTCTAACCTCCATTCTGATTGATTGGATATCTTTCAGAAAGAAACGAAGGAAGATGCGCCGATTTATTCCAGGAAATCCCCAACGAAAAAGGCACATTATACCTTCTTTTCTATCGAATCGGTCATAACCACTACCTACATTCCATGAAATTGTGCACCACAAATAAGAACTAATGAATAGACCTGCGATCCCATAGAAAGACATCACGATCCCTTGTGGGAAAAAAAGAATTTGCTGAGACGGAAATACGGATATCAGATTTCTACCAAGATAAATGGAAGTTCCAACCACTAAGAATCCTAGTGAACCTAAAAAAAGGATACAGGCCCAGCAAAAATTACTTGTTTTTCGAGACCCCGTTATAAGTTCTATCCATATATGTTCTGATCGCCAGTTCATACTATATTAGATCCAGTTGCATTCGATTTGAATTGAGAGAATAACCCAAATAGATTTGACTCGACTTTTCTTGCTTGATCCCGAAGTAACTTTCATCAACTAGCAGTATTCCGACGGGAACCATTAGAAAGAATTGGTTAGATAAATTGAGTTTCTATTTAAAAGATTTTTAAAAAAGATTTGCTGATCATTTTGAATTGAATCGTTTAATTGATTAAGCTATAACCGCATATACATGCATTAATGCGTATATTATGCATCGGCATACATAACAACTCTTCCATTTGTTTTAGGAAAGGCCACATATCATATATCCTACCATATTACATTAAAAAAGTATCTGTATGATAATCCAGTCTCAAAATAAATTGATGAGATTTGGTCCCATCGTATTTAGACAATCTTATTTTTTTGGACATAAAGAGATAAAGAAGCCATTGCGATTGCCGGAAAGACTAGGCCCACTAAAGGAACAAAAATAGAGGGAAAGTTCAAATCTATCATAGAATGGGTACCTCGATTTCGTATTTGTACCTATTATAATTATAAATTATAATTATAAAGATATCTTATGATAAGTCTATCTATTAGAAAGAATATGAAGATAATCTTCATATGAAGTACTTAATAATCAATAAGTGCAACGAATGTAGAACTAAATGAAGTGTACCTATTCCTCTTTCTATACAAATATGTATGAGAATCCGCTTTCATAAATTGTATTCTTCTTATCCCATCCTTATCTTCTTTCTATCTTTTCTTTCAAAACAAAAAAGGGTGTTTTGAAAGAAAAGATAGAAAAGAGTTTCTTATGAGTTCGCGACTTTAACCAATCTTATCCAACAAAAAGGGATTCCTAGTGAAAAACGGGGGCTCTCGGTAAATAGAAAGAACTTCTATATTCTTATTATTCTCATTCTTTCTCATTCTATATTCTTATTCTTCTTATCTTCTTATTTGTTATTTGAATATTTCTATTTGATTTATTTGATTTGAGATTTCTTCTTTCTTTTTCTTTAATATTTTCTTTTGTTTTGATTACAATGAACTAAATGCTTATTCGCTACAAAGAAAAATAACTGAAGCTAGTGCTATACTTCCATTTGAAAATGAAGATTTTTAACAATCTTTTTTAATCTTGATTCAAGGGAAGGAAACCATGTAGCTGAAATAACTCATTCAGAACACCTTTTAAAGGATTACGTGGTACGATTGGGTCGAATAAGCCTTTATGGAATGAATACTCAGCCGCTTGTGAACCGTCGGGTACTGTCTTTTTCAATGTTTGTTCAATTACTCTTTTCCCCGCAAACGCAATGTAGGCATTAGGTTCAGCAATAATGATATCTCCCAACATACCAAAACTTGCTGTAACTCCGCCAGTTGTAGGAGATGTAAGGATTGATACATAGAATAACTTTTTATTTGATTGATAATCATATGAAGCAGAAGATATTTTAGCCATTTGCATCAAACTCAAACTCCCTTCTTGCATGCGTGCTCCTCCAGAAGCACACACAATAATGACAGGTAGAGATCGATTAGTAGCATACTCGATCAAACGGGTTATTTTCTCACCTACTACGGATCCCATACTACCTCCCATAAACTGAAAATCCATAACTCCAATTGCTATGGGAATACTATTTAGTTGACCTACGCCCGTTTGAACAGCTTCAGTTAAACCCGTTTTTTTTTGATAAAAATTGATGCGATCTCTATAGGGTTCCTCCTCTGAATGAAATTCAATGGGGTCCATAGAGACCATATCTTCATCCATAGGCTCCCAAGTGTCAGGATCAAGAAAAAGTTCGATTCTATCTGAACTACTCATTTTCAAATGATATCCGCAGTGTTCACAAATATTCATTTTTGACTTAAAAAATTTTTTATAATTTAATCCATAACAATTCTCGCATTGAACCCATAACTGTCTGTATTTTGTATTTATATCGAAATCATTAGATCCTCCTCTTCTATTGAAATAACTGCTACTAGTTTGGATACTAGAATTTTCACTTTCAATAGTACTTATACTTTCCGTACAAATGAAATGAAAAAAGTAACTGCCGATACCACTATAAAAGTCACTATTAATACTGATTTCAAAACGAAGATAACTATCAATGCAACTATTAATGTGATTATTCCAATTAGATTGAGTATCATACATGGAATAATAATAGTAGTAATTGCTACTATTAGACCCACTATTTAAATAACTAGAAAAAAAAATCTCTAGTTCACTCAAAAAAGAACTAGCATTGTCGATATCAAAAATCTGATTTTCAATATCAAAATATACAGAATAACTTTCACCATTACTATTTCTAACTAAAAAAGTATCATCAGAGATCAAACTCCAAATATTCCTGCTATCAAATAAATAATTTAGATAATGAATATTACTGAAACTAGAACTGCCCCGACTAGGAATCTGTTTCTCCTCATCATTTAGAATAGGTTCTTCACTTCCACTGGTATGTCCAAGAGCATCAAGACTATCCATTGATTTACTTAGTCCACACCTATGTTCTAACTTCGTGTTAGACAACATCGAATTGAACCAACATTTTTCCATAGAGTCTTTTGGCCCCTATTTGATGAAAACCTAATACTAATAGATGAATAGTCATTCGACGAAGAAAAAATCATTTTACTATTTCTTTTTTCTTTCTTTTTTCTTTCTTTTGATTTCTCATCAGAATTCAAATGAATCATATAATCCAATGATTAAGATTGTTAATGGAAAACGAGCGAGTCTTGAAAAGAAAAAAAAAGGATTCTCCTTTTGGGGAATCCGGTGAATCATTTCAATATATATTATGATAGTGATTATGATAGAATCTTTTCCTAAAAAAAAAAATATATAAAGACAGGTTTCTCTCATATAAAACTTTCAATTCTCATCAAAGTTGTTTCTTCCCTAAATGAAAAATGAATTCTCGTAGAATCTCGTTTCATATAGTCAAATAAGAAAATGAGTTTCTATTACAACAGGGAACGAAAAAGACAATATACAGGATGGGGGGGGGTAATAAGGGATCCTTCCCTTGGCTTGATCTATGGCCTGAAACTAAGGAATAGAAAATGATCCACCAATCCCAAGGATCCATAATTTAACTTATGGCTCCAACATCCAACAAGAAATAATAGAATAGATAAGTTGTTTAGTATTCGATCTTATCTTCTTATGTTTAGATTTTGTATCTACTTGTATATGGTAAGGTCTGTACATATAAAAAATATATGCAAATACACAAAGACTCTCATAGTATAAGATTAGTATAAGATGTTCATTCTTTATTCGGCCCAATCTTTTCCTAAAAAAAAAGATTGGGCCAAGTTTCATTGCAATCAATTAGGAGAACAAACAGGAATTGCTGAATTATACGCGCTTATTTTGGATCTTTATCTAGCTTATCCACTGGGTCGAACTCAAATGTAATCGCTTTCCACACTTCACAAGCAGCGGCTAGCTCAGGGCTCCATTTGCTAGCTTCACGAATAATTTCATTACCTTCACGAGCAAGATCACGCCCCTCATTACGAGCTTGTACACATGCTTCTAAAGCCACCCGATTAGCTACTGCACCGGGTGCATTTCCCCAAGGGTGCCCTAAAGTTCCTCCACCGAACTGTAGTACGGAATCATCCCCAAAGATTTCGGTTAGGGCAGGCATATGCCAAACATGAATACCCCCTGAAGCCACGGGCAGAACACCTGGCATAGAGACCCAGTCTTGAGTGAAAAAAATACCACGACTTCGATCTTTTTCAATAAAATCATCACGTAACAAATCAACAAAACCCAAAGTCATCTCACGTTCCCCCTCCAGTTTACCTACTACTGTACCAGCGTGAATATGATCTCCACCAG